AGGGCAAAAAAATTTTTGAGGGGGTTTGAAAATTTGACCTATTTCTCTGTAGAAAAAGTGGGGGGGGGGTCCGTTACGAATACAGGGAAATAGGTCAAATTTTTGGATACCATATAAAAAAAATTTATAAAAAAATTTTATAAAAAAAATTTATAAGAAATAAGAATTATAAAAATATAAATATAGGGTATAATAGAACAGAGTAAGCAGAGTAAATAGTTACCGAATTTTTTAGTTTTTGGGGTTTGGCTAAAAAATTTTGTAAGCATCACTTAAGTGATGTGGGGGGTTTGGGGGGGTTTGGAAATAGATAGTTTGTATTATAAAATTTTGGAAAATTTTTTATTAGGAGGTGGTTAAAATAATTTATATGTCTAAAAAGCATTAATCCTATAACAACTATTGGAATTATGTGGAATAAGAATATTGATTAATATGTCCGACTGCAATTTGATTGGATGGCAAAAACGTACGACTACAATAGAATTGGTTCTCTCAAGCCTTGACGGCTATGCTGAGTCACAGCATCCTAAAAATAAAAGATACCAAATGCATGACACCACAGTTATGTTGGTCATGGGCTGATTAGACATTAGTCCATCGAGATGTCTTATTTAAGGGGAACGTATGGACGGTAACGCATTAAAATGGCCCTGAAGTAAGAACCAGATGTCTAGTGAAGATCATAGTTAGCTACCCCCAAGTTAAATGGGCCCGGGGCGAGAAGAGGGGCACTGGTGGGCGGGTTGTTGATTTCACGGAGGATGGTAGATTAAGGGACACCATGTGGAAGGGGATAGTCATATGGAAGAGAAAGGTTTATGATTATAATGGTGTATGTCTATATTACGCAGGTATGTCTTTAGATCATTAATTAAATTATACACAAGAATATTCCAGTTGTAATAGATGTTTAGTTAGTTATAATGATTAGTTGTTTGTAATGGATAATTAGTATTGCTTGATATGCTAGTTATTTGATAGTATTATGTATAATTATAAATAGTATGTTTTATGTAATGTTTAAATTATTAATACTTGCTTATATTATAGTGGAATTGAAGTTTATGTACAATAATTAATATAATGTATTATGTAATAGCTTAATTAAATATTACATGCTTAATATATTTAGTGGACGTGAATAAAATGTACTATATACATATTTTTATTAAAAAATATAATGAGTATTGTTACATTTATAAATTGAATGTTAATGAATATTTGGGTAGTAAGTGCAAGGAGTAGTTTATGTAGAATATTAGCTTTGGGGGTTAATGGTGAAAGAGAAGTTTTTCCTCCTTGATGTTCTGGGAAAAGTTTTTTTTTCGTTTTTGATTTACAAGACCAAGGTAATTTATTATACTACCAGAACAAGATTAGATTTAAAGTTTTATAGTTTTGTTTTCTAAAATACCGGCTAGTGGTAAAAAGATAAGAAGAATGGAGAAATAAAGGATGGAGGCAACTTGGCCAATGAAGATAAAGGGAGCTTCGACTGGTTGTCCTCCAATTCATGTGAGTGTAATTAGATCAGCTACTAGGATTCAAAATAAACATTGACTTAAGGGTCGGAATGTGAGGCTGCGTAGAGGTGAGGTATGGAGTAGTGGAAGTAGGATTAGGATTAGGATTGATAATACTAGGGCGATTACTCCTCCTAATTTGTTAGGGATTGAACGTAAAATGGCGTAGGCGAAAAGGAAATATCATTCTGGTTTAATATGGGGTGGGGTGTTTAGGGGGTTTGCAGGGGTATAGTTGTCTGGGTCTCCTAGGAGATCTGGGGAGAATAGTGTAAGGGAAATAAGGATTAGGCTTATGATAATGAAGCCTAAGATATCTTTAATAGTATAATATGGGTGGAAAGGAATTTTGTCAGCATTAGGGTTTAAGCCTGTGGGGTTGTTTGAGCCTGTTTCGTGAAGGAATAATAAGTGTACTATAACTAGGGCTGTAATAATAAATGGAAGGATGAAGTGAAAGGCGAAAAATCGGGATAAGGTGGCTTTATCTACAGAAAAACCACCTCAGATTCATTCTACTAGGGTGGGTCCGATGTATGGGATGGCTGATAGTAAGTTTGTAATAACTGTGGCTCCTCAGAAAGATATTTGTCCTCATGGAAGAACATATCCTAGAAATGCGGTTGCTATAATGGAAAATACTAAGAGAATACCAATATTTCAAGTTTCTAGGAAAGTGTAGGAGCCATAGTAAATTCCGCGGCCGATATGAAGGAATAAACAAATGAAAAATATGGAGGCTCCGTTAGCGTGGATATAGCGGATTAGTCAGCCATAGTTTACATCTCGACAGATGTGGGCTACAGATGAAAAAGCAGTGGTGGTGTCAGATGAATAGTGTATTGCTAGGAATAAGCCTGTGATAATTTGTATAATAAGGCAGATACCTAGGAGGGAGCCGAAGTTTCATCATACTGAGATGTTAGATGGGGTTGGGAGATCAATAAAGGCGTGGTTAATAATTTTTATAAGGGGGTGAGATTTTCGTAGGTTTGTCATTAGGTTTCTATAGTTGAATTACAACGATGATTTTTCATGTCATTGGTCTTAGTTAAATGCTAGGTAGAAATGATGATAGATTTAGTTTTAGTATTTAGTGTTCTTTTGGTGGTGTGTTACGTGGGTGTCGTTATTAAGCCTTCACCTATTTATGGAGGTCTAGGGTTGCTTGTTGGTGGGTTAGCTGGGTGTGGAATAACATTAGGTTCTGGAGGGCCATTTTTAGGAATGATGATATTTTTAATTTATTTGGGGGGGATATTAGTTATTTTTGGTTATACAACTGCAATAGCTTCTGAGGAGTTTCCTGAGACTTGGACATCGAACTGGTTTATATTGATTGCTTATTTTGTAGGAATTGTAATGGAAATGTTATTGATAGGTTATTTTAGTAGTTTAGAAAATGTGACTTTGGAGACTAAAGTTGAGGTAGATCATGTTCCGCGGTGATTGCCTATTGAAGCTGAGGAAATTGAGTTGGTGGCGGAGGATGGTTTAGGTGTGGCAGCAATATATGAAGAGGGGGGTTGGGTGGCTATAGTAATTGGTTGAATTTTATTTGCTAGTTTGTTTATTGTATTGTGGGTAACGCATGGTATTTAAATAAAGAAAAACAGTGGAATAATTATAGAGATGAGGAAAGATAAAAAGTATAATTTAATTAGGCCTTTTTGGTTGGATGTAGTGGTTGAGGCATAAATATTGATAGAGGAGATAGCTTTGGGAATGGCTTTTTCTAATCAGATTAGATCTAAGGTATTAGTTGCGATGTTTTGACTTATTTTAAGGTTTATGAGGGGTATGGAGCGGTGAATAATTGAAGGAAAGTAACCTAAAAGGGATGTAAAGTTATGGATTGAATTTGGTTTTTTGGATGAGAGGTAGAATGAGAAGTTGTATAGTTCTATTGCGATTAAAAATCCTAAGAGTGTAATAGTAAGGGCTGTGAGTTTAATGTATAATGGTATTGTTATAATAGGGTTGTTTATGGGTGGGATAGAAATAGAAAAAAGGAAGCCTGCAATTAAGCTGCCTAAGGCTAATCGTAGGATAGGGTTAATTAATTTAGGGTTGTTTTCATTAATAGGTGAAAGAGGGTTAAACCGTGGTTTTGATATGAGTACTAAAAAGATAATTCGGGTGCTATAAGCAGCTGTAAGGGATGTGGCAACTAGTGTAATGAGGAGGGCTCAGGCGTTGGTATTTGACGTGTTTATGGACTCGATAATTAGGTCTTTTGAGTAAAAACCTGTGAGGAAAGGAATTCCTGTGAGGGCTAAGGTTCCAATAATTAGGCAGGAAGTGGTGAAGGGTATTGGTTTAGCTAATCCTCCTATTTTACGGATGTCTTGTTCATTATTTAGGCTGTGGATAATTGAGCCAGAACATAGAAAGAGTATGGCTTTAAAGAAAGCGTGGGTGCAGATATGTAGAAAGGCAAGATAGGGTTGATTAATTCCTAAAGTTACTATTATTAGGCCTAGTTGGCTGGATGTGGAAAATGCTACGATTTTTTTGATGTCATTTTGGGTGAGAGCGCAAATAGCTGTAAAGAGGGTAGTGAGGGCTCCAATACATAATATTAGGGAGAGGATTGTTTGGTTGTTATTTGTAATAGGAGAGAATCGAATTAATAGGAAAACCCCTGCGACTACTATAGTGCTTGAGTGAAGAAGGGCTGATACTGGTGTGGGACCTTCTATTGCTGATGGGAGTCATGGGTGAAGTCCAAATTGGGCTGATTTGCCTACAGCGGCAATTAGAAGACCGTAGAGGGGGAGTAAGTGTGGGTGGGAGTTAAAGTTTAGGAAAATTTGTTGAAGGTCTCATGAGTTTAGATTAGTGCAGAATCAGGCTAGTGAGATGATAAGTCCGATGTCACCAATTCGGTTATAAAGGATTGCTTGTAGAGCTGCTGTGTTTGCGTCTGTTCGTCCAAATCATCATCCAATTAGTAGGAAAGATATAATTCCTACACCTTCTCAACCGATAAATAGTTGGATAAGGTTGTTAGCGGAGACTAAGATAATTATAGTTAGGAGAAATATAAGAAGATATTTTAAAAATCGATTAAGGTTTGGGTCTGAATGTATGTACCATAGTGAAAATTCTGTAATTGATCAAGTAACTATAAGAGCTACGGGGATAAAGAGGATAGAGAAGTAGTCAGATTTGAAGCTGAGGGTAAGTTTAATAGAATTAATAGTTATTCAATGTCAGTTTGAAATGATAAATTCAGTGTTATTAGAAAAATATAATAATAGGGGGATAAGGCTAAGGAAAAATGAAATTTTGATTGAATAGATAATGTATTTTGGGAGATTTATAGTGTTATTGGGTTTAATGATGGAGATGATTAGTGGGGTAATAAGGATAAGTAGGGTTAGGAAATTAATTGATTGGATATTATAAATTACTTTCATTTGGAGTTGCACCAAATTTTTGGCTCCTAAGACCAACGGATTTCTTCTATCCTAAGAAAGTTAAGAAAGCCATAAGTTTAATTATGGGTGCATGAATTAGCAGTTCTTGCATCTTTCTTGGTAGATAAGAAGGTCGATCTTCTATCTTTAGATTCACAATCTAATATTTTTTAAACTATATCTACAATAAGGGAGGCCAAGAATTAGTTTTGGATTAATAGAGATAAGGATGATAGGGAGGATGTGGAGTGATGCAATTATGGTTTCTCGTGTGTGGGTTGGGGGTATAAATTTTGTATGTGTGGTTATTTTACCTCGTTGTGAGGAAATAATCATATAGAAAGAATATAGGGTTGTAATTAAGATGTTAGTTCCTATAAAAATAATGGTGAAGTTAGATCATGAAAATGAGGATGTGATAATAAGAAGTTCTCCAATGAGATTAATTGTTGGGGGTAGAGCGAGATTAGCTAGGCTTCCTAATATTCATCATACGCCGAGTAAAGGGAGTACAGTTTGTAGGCCTTGGGCTAAGATTAGGGTACGGCTGTGAATCCGTTCATAGTTTGTATTAGCTAGGCAGAAGAGAAGTGATGATGTTAGACCATGTGCGATTATAAGTGCTGTAGCTCCTATATAGCTTCAAGGTGTTTGAATTATAATAGCAATAATGACTAGGGCTATATGGCTTACAGAGGAGTAAGCGATAAGTGATTTTAGGTCAGTTTGTCGTAGGCAAATTGAGCTGGATATAATTATCCCTCAGAGTGATAAAATGATAAATGGGTAGGCTATATTTTTATTAACCGGGTCTAGTAGGATTGATATTCGTATTATGCCATATCCTCCTAGTTTTAGAAGGATTGCAGCTAGGATTATAGAACCTGCGATAGGGGCTTCTACATGGGCTTTTGGCAGTCATAAGTGAATTCCATAGAGTGGTATTTTTACTATGAATGCGAGTATAAATATTAGTCATAGAAGATGACTAGACCATATGTTGTTGATTTGGGTTTGTTGAAAGTTTAGGAAAATGAAGTTTAAGGTTCCTAGGAGGTTTTGGGTATAAATAAGGGCAATTAGGAGAGGAATTGATCCGATAAGTGTATAGAAGAGAAAGTAGAGGCCGGCGTTTAAACGTTCTGTTTGATTTCCTCATCGAGTAATAATAATGAGTGTGGGAATAAGTGTTGCTTCAAATAAGATATAGAATAGTATTATATCAGTTGTTGAGAATGTTAAAACTAAAAGGTTTTGTAGAAGAATAAGTATAGAGATATATGTTTTTTTATAAGTTAGTGGTTGGTTTATTAGATGTTTTTGGCTGGCTAGTAGTGTGAGTGGAAGAAGCCAGCAAGTAAGAATTAAAAGGGGAGATGATAAAGAGTCGGTAAATATAATTAGAGAGAAGTTTTGACTAAAATTGTCGTTGAGGTTAATAGTATATAAGGAAATTAATGTAATTAAAAAGCTATAAGAGGTTGTATTAATTCAGATAAAGTTATTTTTTGAAAATCATGTTAGTGGTAAAAGTATAAATGAGGGTAAAATAATTTTTAGCATTGGAGAAGATTTAGATTTTGGACGTAGTCTGTTCCATATGTATTTGAGATAGAAACTAATAGGGCCAGTCCGATTGCAGCTTCGCAGGCTGCAAATACGAGAATAGTGGTAGGGATAATTAATGAAAGTGTAAATTGAGAATTAAGAGAGATTATTGAGATTATAAGGAATAAAGAGAGTATTATTCCTTCTATACACAGGAGTGTTGATATTATGTGTGATCGGAAGGTTAATGTTCCTAGTAGAGAGAGGAAAAAGGCTAAAATAAGGTTTAGAAAGACTAAGGTTATATGGTATTTATGGTGTAAACCATAGTTTAATGAGTCGAAATCATTTGTTTTTTTAAACTAAATACCAAATTAATCGGCTCATTCTAAGCCTTTGTAAAGTCATTCATAGAGGAAACCTAGGGATAAAATGGTGATAAGGAATAAGGCGATTATAATGGTGGATGAAAGATTGTTGGATTGAAGGGCTCAGGGGATAGGAAGTAAGAGTGCAATTTCTAAGTCGAAAAGGAGAAAGGTAATAGCAATGAGGAAAAATTTTATAGAGAATGGAAGGCGGGCAGATCCTAGGGGGTCAAATCCACATTCATAAGGGGTAATTTTTTCTGTGTAGATATTTAGTTGGGGAAGTCAGAAAGCTAGTGTTACTAGAATTGAGGCTAAGAAGAGATTTGTAGATAGTGCAATTAAGAAATTAATTATCCTTTCCTAGGGATTTCTAGGTCTATCTGATTGGAAGTCAGAAGTACTAATTATACTAAAAGGATAAGAGCCTCATCAATAGATAGAGACATAAAGGAAAAGTCATACTACGTCTACGAAGTGTCAATATCAAGCTGCGGCTTCAAAACCAAAGTGATGTTTTGATGTAAAGTGGAAATTTAGTTGTCGAAAAAGGCATGTTAGGAGAAAGGTTGTTCCAATAATTACGTGAAGTCCGTGAAATCCTGTTGCTATGAAGAAGGTTGAGCCATAAATGCCGTCTGAGATTGTAAAAGGGGTTTCGTAGTATTCGGATGCTTGAAGAATTGTAAAATATAAACCTAGAAGAATGGTTAGGGATAAGGCATAGTTTATATTAGATCGATGTCCTTCTATTAAGCTGTGGTGGGCTCAAGTAATTGTTACGCCTGATGCAAGGAGAACTGCTGTGTTAAGAAGGGGTACTTCAAAGGGGTTTAATGGGGTGATTCCTGCTGGCGGTCAATATCCACCCAATTCATGTGTGGGGGCTAGGCTGGAGTGATAAAATGCTCAGAAAAAGCCGGCGAAAAAGAATACTTCAGAAATAATGAATAGGATTATCCCATATCGTAAGCCTTTTTGGACAACAGGTGTATGATGACCTTGAAAGGTACCTTCTCGAATAATATCGCGTCATCATTGATATATGGTTAAAACATTAGTAAATAAGCCGATAATCAGGAGGAAGGTGGAGTTAAAGTGAAATCATATAATTAATCCAGAAGTTATTAGAAAAGCGGATAAAGCGCCTGTTAATGGTCAAGGACTTGGGTTAACTATATGATATGCGTGTGTTTGGTGGGTCATTAGGAGTTATCATGTAAGTATAAGCTGACAAGAAGTGTGAAGACATAAGCTTGAATTATTGCTACAGCGAGTTCTAAGATTGTTAAAAGAATAAGGATAATAAATGTGATAGAAGCAATTGGAATATTAATTGAGGTGAGGGCTATTGTGGCGCTACCAATTAAGTGTATAAGTAAGTGTCCTGCTGTGATATTGGCAGTAAGACGAACAGCTAGAGCTATTGGTTGAATTAGTAGGCTAATAGTTTCAATAATAATAAGTATAGGAATTAATATAATTGGTGTTCCTGTAGGGAGAAAGTGGGCTAAAGATGCTTTTGTTTTATGTCGGAAGCCTAGAATTACTGCTCCTGCTCATAATGGAATAGCTAAGCCTAGGTTTATAGAGAGTTGTGTAGTAATAGTAAATGTATGGGGTAGAAGTCCTAGTAGATTGCTGGAAGCAATAAAAATGATTAGTGATGTTAGTAAAAGGGTTCATGAGCGGCCTTTTGGTGTGTGGATAATTATTATTTGTTTTGTGATCATTTTAAATAGTCAAGATTGTGTTGATAAAAATCGGTTGTTTATTAAGCGGTTAGATTTAGATAAAAAAATACTTGGAAAGAAGATGATAAAAATAACAACAGGAAGACCTATAAGTGTTGGGGTAGCGAAAGAGGAGAATAAATTTTCGTTCATTTTAGGGTTCAAGGGTAGGAGGGATGAGGTAGATTTATGGGTTTAAGATAAGGTGTAGGTAAAAAGTTAAAATTAGATAGTTTTGGTTGAAAAATGAAGAATAAAGTAATTAAAGAAGATGTAATTATAGTTGTTCATGTGGAAGTATCAAGTTGGGGCATTCATTGTGGAGAATAATTTTTTCTCTGTCTTTAACTTAAAAGGTTAACGCTTAAAGCTTCACAATGGTTTAAATTATTGTGGCAGATCAGTTTTCAAATTGTTTTAGGGGGATTATTTCTAATACAATGGGTATGAAGCTATGATTAGAACCGCAAATTTCTGAGCATTGTCCGTAGAAGAGTCCTGGACGAGTGGATGATAGGGTTGCTTGGTTTAGTCGTCCTGGGATAGCATCTGTTTTTAGTCCTAGGGATGGGACTGCTCATGAGTGAAGAACGTCTTCTGATGAGATTAATATGCGAATTGGGAGGTCTATTGGGAGAATGACTCGATTGTCTACTTCTAGTAGTCGAAGTTCTCCTGGTTTTAACTCATTTGTTGGGACTATATAAGAGTCGAAACTAAGGTCTTCATAATCTGTATACTCGTAACTTCAATATCATTGATGGCCTATGGTTTTAACTGTAAGTGTTGGGTTATAAATTTCGTCTATTATATATAGGATTCGGAGGGAAGGTAGAGCAATTAGGATTAAGATTGCAGCGGGTAAGATAGTTCAGATTGTTTCTACTTCTTGTGCATTTATAGTACTTGTATGTGTTAATTTAGTGCTTAATATAGCAAAAATGATGTAAAGTACTAGAAAGCTGATAAGAAAAACAATCATGAGTGTGTGGTCATGGAAGTGTATAAGTTCTTCTATAATAGGGGAAGTGGCGTCTTGAAGGCCATATTGAAGTGGATAAGCCATAGAGATATATAGAATTGTATTTCTATAATTTAACTTTGACAAAGTTATGTAATTTTTTACTAATATCTCATTTAGGGTATTAAAGAAAGACACAGAGGTTGTGATGTTGGCTTGAAATCAATTTTTGGGGGTTCGATTCCTTCCTTTCTTAGTTTGCTTTTACGAAAGTTGGTTCTTCGAATGTGTGATAAGGGGGAGGACATCCATGAAGTCATTCTAGGTTTGTAGAGGTAGCATCTACAGATTGTACTTCTCGTTTTGATGCGAAGGCTTCTCAAATTATAAATACTATAATTAATACAGCTGTTAGGGAGATGAAAGAGCCTATTGATGAAATAATATTTCATGTAGTATAGGCATCTGGGTAATCAGAGTAACGTCGGGGTATTCCTGATAGTCCTAAAAAGTGTTGAGGGAAGAATGTTATGTTTACACCTACAAATATTACGGCGAAGTGGATTTTTGCTCAAGTGTCATTGAGGGTGTATCCTGAAAACAAAGGAAATCAATGAATAAATCCTGCTATGATAGCAAATACTGCTCCCATTGATAAGACGTAATGAAAATGGGCTACTACGTAGTATGTATCATGAAGAACAATATCTAGGGAAGAGTTAGAGAGTACGATTCCGGTTAGGCCTCCGATTGTAAATAAGAAAATAAAGCCTAGTGCTCATAATATTGCAGGAGATCATTTGATATTTCCCCCGTGAAGGGTAGCCAATCAGCTAAAAACTTTTACTCCTGTAGGAATTGCGATGATTATTGTGGCTGATGTAAAGTAGGCTCGAGTGTCTACGTCAAGGCCTACAGTAAATATATGATGGGCCCATACGATAAAACCCAAGAATCCAATAGATATTATAGCTCATACTATTCCTATATAACCAAAGGGTTCTTTTTTTCCAGAATAATAAGTGACAATGTGAGAAATAATCCCAAACCCTGGAAGAATAAGGATGTAAACTTCTGGATGGCCAAAAAATCAGAATAGGTGTTGATAAAGAATAGGGTCGCCACCTCCTGCGGGATCAAAAAAAGTTGTGTTTAGGTTTCGGTCAGTTAGGAGTATAGTAATGCCTGCGGCTAAAACAGGGAGGGATAGGAGTAGGAGGACGGCGGTAATTAATACAGATCAGACGAATAAGGGTGTTTGATATTGCGTTAGGGCTGGGGGTTTTATATTGATAATAGTTGTAATAAAGTTGATAGCTCCTAAAATAGATGAAATTCCAGCTAAATGTAGGGAGAAAATAGTTAGGTCTACTGAGGCTCCTGCGTGGGCTAAATTTCCTGCTAGTGGAGGATAAACAGTTCAACCTGTTCCTGCTCCAGCTTCAACTATGGAGGAGGCTAGTAATAGAAGAAATGAGGGGGGTAGGAGTCAGAAGCTTATATTATTTAATCGTGGGAAAGCTATGTCTGGTGCTCCAATTATTAAGGGGACAAGTCAGTTTCCAAATCCTCCGATTATTATTGGTATAACTATAAAAAAGATTATGATGAATGCGTGAGCTGTTACTACTACATTATAGATTTGGTCATCGCCAAGAAGAGCTCCTGGTTGCCCTAATTCCGTTCGGATTAAAATGCTAAGGGCAGTTCCTACTATCCCTGCTCAGGCGCCAAATATTAGGTATAATGTACCGATATCTTTGTGGTTAGTTGAGAATAATCAACGAGTAATGAACATAGGTAAAATGGCTGAGGTAAAGCATTAGACTGTAAATCTAAACACAGAGGGTATTTCCCCTCTTTTTACCAGAGGCTCTGAAGTGTATGATCATGTTGAATTGCAAATTCGAAGAAGCAGCTTGCTGCTGCCAGGGCTTTCTCCCGCCTTTTTTTTTTTCGGCGGGAGAAATAAACTGAAGCCAGATGTTGTTGGGCGTTCGGCTGTTAATCGAGTTTTTGTAAGTTTAAATCTTACCAGTTTAGGAGGACTTAGCTTAAGTAAAGCGGTTGGTTTGCGTTCAGATGATGTAAGAAGATTCTTGCAGTCCTTAACAGAAGTTAAACTAATTTTGTTTACTTAGGGCTTTGAAGGCTCTTGGACTATTTATCCTAAACTTCTAGTTAATATAAATTGATTAGTAGGGGTGAAATGGGTAGGGCTATTGAGGATATGATAGTTAAAGGTGCTAGGAGGAATAAATATTTTTGTTTGTTCTGGTAAGCTTGAGGTTTAGTATTGTTACTGGATGGAAATACTGTTATAGATGATGCATAAATTAGGCGGATATAGAAGAAGAGGTTTAGTAGGGCTATTAGGGCTATAGAAAGAGCTATGAAGATGGAGTTATTTTTTGTTAGTTCTACAATGATTATTCATTTTGGTAGGAAGCCTGTGAGTGGTGGTAGGCCTCCTAAGGAGAGAAGGATAATTAGGGATGTAGAGATTATAAGGGGTGATTTATTTCATATTTTTGAATATGAGATAATAGAGGTGGTGGATAGGATATGTACAGTAAAGAATATGGAGATTGTGAGGAGTATATAAACTAATAGATTAAGGATTATTATTATTGGATTAAATGTTGAGATTGCGATTATTCATCCTATGTGGGCAATAGAGGAATATGCTAGGATTTTTCGTATTTGTGTTTGATTAAGGCCTCCTCATCCTCCTATGAGGACTGAGAGAATTGCGGAAATAGGAATGATTAAGGTATTAGTCATATAGGAGATGTTATATAGAATGATTAAGGGGGCAATTTTTTGTCATGTAAGAAGTAGGAGGCCGTTGAGGATAGGGGTTGCTTGGGTTACTTCGGGGACTCAAAAGTGAAAAGGTGCTAAGCCTAATTTAATTATTAGGGCAATTAAGATAAAATAGTAAACATATTGTTGAGTATTTGTGGTTAGTTGTCAAATACCTAAGTTGTAGTAGTTTAATGTAATAGCTAAGAGGAAAATTATTGATGCGGTGGATTGTGTTAGGAAATATTTAGTTGCGGCTTCAATGGCTCGGGGGTTGTAGGTTTTTAGGAGGATAGGAATTATTGCTAAGGTACTTATTTCTAGGCCTGCTCATATGATTAGTAGATGTGTGCTTATAATGGTGATTACAGGTCCTAGGAATAAGGTAATTAAGATGATAGTGTAAATTATTAGTACGGGAAGGATTAAAACCGACATTTCCGGGGTATGGGCCCGGTAGCTTTGTTTAGCTGACCTTACTAAGATTATAGGATTTAGTGTAGTGGTAGCACTGAGATTTTTGAGATCTTTAGTTTAGGTTCAAGGCCTAAAGTCCTAGAAACAAGAGGGTTTAAACCTCTATGATTTACTCTATCAAAGTAACTCTATTGTCAGACATGTTTCTTAGATGTATGGGGGAATATTGGCTATAATGAATGGTAAAGAAATATGTCATATGCATAATGCTAAGGTTAGTGGGAGAAAGTTTTTTCATAAGAGATGTATGAGTTGGTCGTATCGAAATCGTGGGTAGGCAGCTCGAATCCATAGGAATAAGGATGTTAGGATGAGGGTTTTTGTAATAAATTCTAAGGTAAAGAGTTCAGGATTTTGGGGGTGGAAGGAAGGTCCAAGGAAGATGATTGTGGTGAGAGCATTTATTAGGATGATATTAGTGTATTCTGCTATAAAAAATAGTGCGAATGGGCCTGCGGCATACTCTACGTTAAAACCAGATACAAGTTCTGATTCTCCTTCTGTTAGGTCAAATGGAGCTCGATTTGTTTCAGCTAATGTGGAAATAAATCATATGAAAGCTAAAGGTCAGAATGGAAAGATAAATCAAATTTGTTCTTGTGAGTAGGATAGTATGGTTAGAGAGAATGATCCATTTATTGTTAAAATAGATAGAATAATAATTGCGAGTGTAACTTCGTAGGAGATAGTTTGGGCGACTGCTCGAATAGCTCCAATGAGGGAATATTTTGAGTTGGATGCTCAGCCTGATCATAGGATTGAGTAGACAGCTAGGCTTGATAAGGCTAAAATAAACAGGGCTCCGAGATTTAGGTTTGTGAGTGGGTGGGGTATTGGGATTGGGATTCAAAGAGAAAGTGCTAGGGTGATGGCTAAGGTAGGGGCAAAAATAAATAGGGAGATAGATGAAGCTGAAGGGCGAAGGGGTTCTTTGATGAAAAGTTTTATGGCGTCAGCAAATGGTTGAAGAATTCCATAGGGCCCTACAATGTTAGGGCCTTTTCGGAGTTGTATATAACCTAGGATTTTTCGTTCTGTGAGGGTTAAAAAGGCTATAGCAATTAAGATAGGGAAGATAACGAGAATTACATTTAAGAAGTGTATTAATTAGAGAGAGGATTTGAACCTCTGGGAATAAGGTTTTAAGTCTTACGCAATTACCAGGCTCTGCCACACTAATTAAGCCCTTATCTTGGGTTGTATAATATATATATATATATTAAGATGAATTCATATAATATTTAAGAGCGCTTAAGTAAAGTGGGCTCTATTTCTCTTGTCCTTTCGTACTAGGAGAAATTTTTATAATAGATAGAAACCGACCTGGATTACTCCGGTCTGAACTCAGATCACGTAGGACTATTAATCGTTGAACAAACGAACCCTTGCTAGCTGCTGCACCAACAGGATGTCCTGATCCAACATCGAGGTCGTAAACCCTATTGTTGATAAGGACTCTTAAATAGGATTGCGCTGTTATCCCTAGGGTAACTTGGTCCGTTGATCAATTTATTTTTGGGTCAATAATTGACAAGGTTTATTTAGGCGTGTAGGCCTGAATTTTAGTCATTCGGAGGATTTTTTTTTCTCCGAGGTCACCCCAACCAAAATTTATAGCTCAGGATTAAATTACAGTTAATTGAAAATGAGCTAGTTAATTAAAGCTCCATAGGGTCTTCTCGTCTTATTATCTTATACCCGCCTCTTCACGGGTAGGTCAATTTCACTGATTGGGGATAAGAGACAGTAAAACCTTCGTTTAGCCATTCATGCAAGTCCCTAATTAAGGAACAAATGATTATGCTACCTTTGCACGGTCAGGGTACCGCGGCCGTTAAACGTTAGTCACTGGGCAGGCAGTGCCTCTAATACTAGAAATGCTAGAGGTGATGTTTTTGGTAAACAGGCGAGGTTTGTGTTTGCCGAGTTCCTTTTATCCCTTTTAATCTTTCCTTTAGTACACACCTGTGTTGGATTAACAGTAAATTAATAGGTAGGTTAAAATTTGGTGTGTTTCTATTATTTTGTTAACTAACAGTGAGTATTCGTGCTGTTATACACTTGTGTAAGGAGAAATAATTCTTGTTACTCATACTAACAGTATCTCATCTATTTGGGGAAATATAATAGATTGACCCTATAATATTCTAGGAAGTTCAGTAAATTAGTAGGATTAAGAAAAAAAAATGTTGAGCTTGAACGCTTTCTTTATTGATGGCTGCTTTTAGGCCAACTAAGGATGTGGAAAAAATAATATGTTATTCTCTAGAAAAGGTTGTATCCTGTGTTTCAAGGGCTGTCCCTCTTGAAACTATATTTTAAACTTACGTTTGTGTTATTAAGTCTTTAAAGTAAATTTAAAGTTGAACTAAAATTCATTTATAGGGTAACCAGCTATCACCAAGCTCGTTAGGCTTTTCACCTCTACCTAGCAATCATCCCACTATTTTGCCACATAGATGGGTTCATTCATAAAATTGTTGTTAGGTAGCTCGTTTGGTTTCGGGAAAAATAACTGAAGTTCGTTTTGTTATTATTTTCTAGTTAGTTCATTATGCAAAAGGTAAAAGGTTTAATCTTTGCTTTTTTTTACTTGAAGTTTTTTCAATCTTTCCCTTACGGTACTTTCTCTATAGCGCCAAAAAAATATTTCTATCACCTATACTTTATTTTGTTAATAAATGTTTTGATTTAAGATTGTTAGGATAATTAAGTTTAGTTAGAGTTTGGGCTAGAATAATGTTCAAAGTGTCCATTGGAATGGAGTCTTCTGGGTGTAAACCAGGGGCTTTAATTTAAGCTACACTATGATTTTTCCAAGCACACTTTCCAGTATGCTTACCATGTTACGACTTATCTCCTCTAATATGTTTCTTTGTTGTTTTTAGGTAGGGAAAAAAGTTTAATACTTGAGGAGAGTGACGGGCGGTGTGTACGTACTTCATTGCTATGTTCAATTAAGCACTCTATTCTTAATTTACTACTAAATCCTCCTTCGCCTTTTTTTTTCAAAAAAGGTTCCGTGTGTTCTTGAAGAGAAAATGTAGCCCATTATTGCCCACCTCATAGGCTACACCTTGACCTAACGTATTTATGGAAAAAATCATTGGGCTTACTGTTGTTCCTTGGCAGGGTTTGCTGAAGATGGCGGTATATAGGCTGAATTAGCAAGAGGTGGTAAGGTATAACGGGGTTTATCGATTATGTAACAGGCTCCTCTAGGCAGATGTAAAGTACCGCCAAGTCCTTTGAGTTTTAAGCAGTTGCTAGTAGTTCCCTGGCGAGCTATTTTGTTAAGTGAATTACCTAGGTTTACGGCTAAGCATAGTGGGGTATCTAATCCCAGTTTGGATCTTAGCTTTCGTGTATCAAGTTTATTAGGAATACTTTCGTCATTGATTATTATGGGAGGCCATGAAAGTTTTACTTAAGGGGCCACTTTCTATCCTATTAATTTTAGGTCTTTTTACACTCCCTACGCCGTGTGATTATTAGTATGGGTTTATCGTATGACCGCGGTGGCTGGCACGATATTTACCAACCCTAAAAGGTATGACTAAGTCAAACTTTCGTTTATTGCTTAAGTTTTATCACTGCTGTAACCCGTGGGGGTGTGGCTAGGCAAGGTGTCTTTAGCAACTATATGTGTGCTTGATACCCTCTCCTTTTTGTCTAAATAGATTTTAAGGGATTTTACACCGGAGCGTGGAGTCTGGCATGTGTAAATCTACCTATAACTAATAATAAGGCCAGGACCAAACCTTTATGTTTATGGGATAAATTATCCGTCTAAGCATTTTCAGTGCTTTGCTTTATTTTAAGCTACATTAAC